AACGAAAAGCTAGAACATAGGTGTGGGCTGAGTAAATCAATGTATAGTTCTGATGCTATTGGACATACCAGTGGAAGTGAAGAGCCTATTAAAACGGATACGGGGAAAAACATTCCCCATTGTAGTAATAGTAGCAGTTATACTTTCCATAATGTTGATTATTTATTTGATATCAAGAATATTTGGAGTTTTATCTCGGACGACACTTTTTTCGTTTTATTTAAGGATAGTAATGGTGACAGGTATTCTGTATATTTTGATATTGAAAATCAGATTTTTGAGATTGACAATGGTAGTTCTTTTCTGAGTGAACTAGAAAGTCTTTTTTCTAATTATTTTAATAGTGGGTCTAATAGTAATAATCACTGTAATTATCATTACATGTATGATACTCCATCTAGTTGGAATAATCACATGCATAGTTTCATTAATAGTTATTATCTTCGTTTTGAAGTCAGTATTAATAGTTCTATTTCAGGTGGTACCGACAATTCTAGTGACAGTTATATTTATGGTTTCATTTGTACGGAAATTGTAAGTGGTAGTGAAAGCGAGAGTTCTAGTACTAGTATAAGAACGAATAGTAATGACAGTGATTTCAATATAAATCAAAAATACAGACATTTATGGGTTCAATGCGAAAATTGTTATGGATTAAATTATAAAAAATTTTTTAGGTCAAAAATGAATATTTGTGAAGAGTGTGGATCTCATTTGAAAATGAGCAGTTCAGATAGAATTGAACTTTCGATTGATCCGGGCACTTGGGATCCTATGGATGAAGATATGGTCTCTATGGATCCCATCGAATTTCATTCAGAGGAAGAACCTTATAAAGATCGTATCGATTCTTATCAAAGAAAGACGGGTTTAACTGAAGCTGTTCAAACGGGCGTAGGTCAACTAAACGGTATTCCAATAGCAATTGGGGTTATGGATTTTGAGTTCATGGGGGGTAGTATGGGATCCGTAGTTGGCGAGAAAATCACCCGTTTGATCGAGTATGCGACTAATCGATCTCTACCTGTCATTATTGTGTGTGCTTCCGGAGGAGCACGTATGCAAGAAGGAAGTTTGAGCTTGATGCAAATGGCTAAAATCTCTTCTGTTTTACATAATTATCAATCAAATAGAAAGTTATTCTATGTCTCAATCCTTACATCTCCTACAACCGGTGGAGTAACAGCCAGTTTTGGTATGTTGGGAGATGTTATTATTGCTGAACCAAATGCCTACATTGCATTTGCGGGTAAAAGAGTAATTGAACAAACATTGAATAAGACAGTACCTGAGGGTTCACAATCAGCTGAGTATTTATTCCAGAAGGGCTTATTCGACTCAATCGTACCACGTAATCCTTTAAAAGGTGTTCTGAGTGAGCTATTTCAACTACACGGTTTCTTTCCCTTGAATCAAAATGAAGGAAATTGAAATTCAAGTAGAGCACTAAATTCAATTATTTGTAGCGAACAAGTATTTATATTTAGTTCATACTAATAAAAAAAAAAGAAACTCCTTATTAGAAAAAAGATAAGGATGGGAGAAGAATAATAAAAAAATTCATTTTGAAAATGAAAGATGAATTAGGTACACTTCATTTAATTCGACATTCCTTGCACTTATAATAGATTTCATTAATATTACTTATAAATAGATATCTTTATGATAAGATATGTTTATAATAGGTATAAAGAAAGGGGCACCCGTTCTATGACAGATCTCAACTTACCCTCCATTTTTGTGCCCTTAGTGGGCCTAGTATTTCCGGCAATTGCAATGGCTTCTTTATCTCTTCATGTCCAAAAAAATAAGATTGTATAGATCCGACGGAACCAATTCTCATCAATTTATTTGAACACGGTATCATAACGGGATCATAATATATATATTTATTTAGTTTAATATGGTACGATATGTGGCTCTTTTCGAACACAAAGGAAAGAACTGTTTGTTATGCATACGGACACATGATATCCGCGTAAATGCATATATATGGATATAGCTGGTAAAAAATGAATGGATTGGCGAATATTTTAAATAAAAAGTCAACGTATATAACCAATTACTCCTGATGGTTTCCATCAAAATAGTGCTAGTTGATGAGAGTTACTTCGGGATCAATATCAATAGAAGTAAAGTAAAATTCATTTTGGTTATTCTCTCAATTCCAATCGAATGCAAGCGGATCTAGTATAGTATGAACTGGCAATCAGAACATATATGGATAGAACTTATAACGGGGTCTCGGAAAACAAGTAATTTTTGTTGGGCCTGTATCCTTTTTTTAGGTTCACTAGGGTTCTTAGTGGTTGGAACTTCCAGTTATCTTGGTAGGAATCTTATATCTGTATTTCCATCTCAGCAAATAATTTTTTTTCCACAAGGGATTGTGATGTCTTTTTATGGGATTGCAGGTCTATTCATTAGCTCCTATTTGTGGTGCACAATTTCGTGGAATGTAGGTAGTGGTTATGACCGCTTTGATAGAAAAGAAGGAATAGTATGTATTTTTCGTTGGGGATTTCCGGGAATAAATCGTCGCATTTTCCTTCGTTTCCTTATGAGAGATATACAATCCATCAGAATGGAGATTAAAGAGGGTCTTTATCCTCGTCGTGTCCTTTATATGGAAATCAGAAGCCAGGGAGCCATTCCATTGACTCGTACTGATGATAATTTGACTCCACGAGAAATTGAACAAAAAGCTGCTGAATCGGCCTATTTCTTGCGCGTACCAATTGAAGTATTTTGAAATGAACTGAAGAATAAATGTCTTCCCAGCATGAGAAAAGACACTTGTGAATTCCCCTTTTAAGACAACTGAAGTTTCCGCAGAATGTTCATTCGAGCGAAACATATTCGATTTTTTCCCGTTCCGTTGTCGAGGAGACCACATAGAATAAAACAAAAGCAGGAGAACGTATATGGAACAACAACTATAATCAAAAGCAATTTTTTGTAAACCAACTCCATTTTTTTATATTTTATACTAGTAAAAAGTATGATCTACTATAATTATAATCTAATAAGTATGCTTCATCAAATATATCCGAACTTGGATTTCGTAATCGTAATATAGAATCTCTCTTTTTAGGTTCAAGAATTTGAATTAATACGTTATTTCCGGGCTTTGGTTATATGGTGATTCATTTCTAAATAAGGAATTGATGCGAGGGGAGTTTTTTCGTCTCGAAATCCGACGAATATTCGTGACTTCCAGTGGGTTTTCGAGTATTCATCGAACGGATAATTAAATTTAGATGAAATTAGTTCGAATTTTCCCAATTGAGATATCTCCGGGAATTCTATATATATCTTAATCTTAGCCAAAAAGGACCCTTATTCTATTTCTATATCTAGATCCAAGGACGAAATTTGAAGACAAAAATGGGAATAGATTTATAGGTTCGATACCTTGTTATAGAATTCATACTTCGGAGAAATATCAGATAGAATAGACGAATAAAGTAAATTCATTAACAATTCACATATACAAAATGAAAAAAAAAACACACACACATTGACTTCCCTCCCATATCTCATATCTATAGTATTTTTGCCCTGGTGGGTCTCTCTCTCATTTAAGAAAAGTCTGGAACCTTGGATTACTAATTGGTGGAATACCCGGCAATCCGAAACTTTATTGAATAATATTCAAGAGAAAAACGTTCTAGACAGATTCATAGAATTAGAAGAACTATTCCTGTTGGACGAAATGATAAAGGAGTACCCGGACACACATATACAAAAGCTTCGTATAGAAATACACAAGGAAACGATACAATTGATCAAAACACACAATGAGTATAATCTACATATCATTTTGCATTTCTCGACAAATATAATATGTTTCGCTATTCTAAGTGGTTATTTTATTCTGGGTAATGAAGAACTTAGAATTCTGAATTCTTGGGTTCAGGAATTGCTCTATAATTTAAGTGACACAATAAAAGCTTTTTCAATTCTTTTAGTTACTGATTTATGGATTGGATTTCACTCGACCCATGGTTGGGAACTTATAATTGGTTCGGTCTACAACGATTTTGGATTGGCTCATAATGATCAAATTATATCTGGTCTTGTTTCCACTTTTCCAGTTATTCTAGATACAATTGTGAAATATTGGATCTTCCATTATTTAAATCGTGTATCTCCTTCACTTGTAGTCATTTATCATTCAATGAATGAATGAGTTCTTCATTCATTCATTGAATGATATGAATCAAATTAGAATGTTTCTTCGTGTATTCGTGTATAAGGAAAGTATTTTCAATCTTACTGATTCTTTATACTTCTACCTGTTTACCTGGTCAAGTTATTCGTCCTATATTTGTACAATTATTCCAGTACAATGGCAGACTCGTGGATAGGGAACTATACTAGCTAGCTACCTTTCTAATTTATTGTAGAAATTCCGGGATCAACGATTGGACCATGCAAAATAGAAATACTTTTTCTTGGGTAAAGGAACAGATGACTCGATCCATTTCTGTATCGATTATGATATATGTAATAACTCGGGCATCTATTTCAAATGCATATCCCATTTTTGCGCAGCAGGGTTATGAAAATCCACGAGAAGCAACTGGACGAATTGTATGTGCCAATTGCCATTTAGCTAATAAGCCCGTGGATATTGAAGTTCCGCAAGCTGTGCTTCCTGATACTGTATTTGAAGCAGTTGTTCGAATCCCTTATGATATGCAACTGAAACAAGTTCTTGCTAATGGTAAAAAGGGGGCTTTGAATGTGGGGGCTGTTCTTATTTTACCCGAGGGATTCGAATTAGCCCCCCCAGATCGTATTTCTCCCGAAATGAAAGAAAAGACGGGAAATCTAGCTTTTCAGAGTTATCGTCCTACTAAAAAAAATATTCTTGTGATAGGTCCCGTTCCCGGTCAGAAATATAGTGAAATTGTCTTTCCCATTCTCTCCCCCGACCCTGCTACGAAAAAAGACGTTCACTTCTTAAAATATCCCATATATGTAGGTGGGAATAG